TTTGGAACCTGTTCTTTTCATGACCCCTCTTAACTGAGACATAAGATAAAATACCTGAAGTAGGAATCAAATTGATTCCATCATACGTATTGGAATTGGGATCCAGTGATACTTAACTTAAAAAGCCTCACTTTTCACTTAGTTATATCTATTGTTTTTTGGCTCGGCTAGCCCACCTAGCCGAGCCAGGCGAAACAAATAAAGAAATAGATTCAACTAGTAAAAGGAGAGAGAGGGATTCGAACCCTCGACAGTTCTGAACAAAGAACTATACCGGTTTTCAAGACCGGAGCTATCAACCACTCAGCCATCTCTCCGAAAGACAATCTCCATTTGATTTTATTTGTATTCTACAGAATAGAACATGGTCATATGAGTTGATACCATCACTATCCGTAGAAACACCCTGGGTGTGAATATATAGATATATTTGATTTATTTATCTGTATATATGGATAGATGCATGAGCTTGCATGCACATTTTGAAGTAAAAAAAAGTGGCTCCTCGACCCCATGTCCGAATAAAAAAGTGATTATTAATAATTAATAAGTCCTATATATAGGATCAATGGGTTCGTGGTCAAATCCCTCCATGATGCATTTTATTACCATTTTGGGGCTGAGAGAGGGATCAAATGGTATAGTTTATTTGTTGGTAGTTTGGAGGATTAGAAGCATGACTATTGCTTTTCAATTGGCTGTTTTTGCATTAATTGCTACTTCATCAATCTTATTGATTAGTGTACCCGTTGTATTTGCTTCTTCTGACGGTTGGTCAAGTAACAAAAATGTTGTATTTTCCGGTACATCATTATGGATTGGATTAGTCTTTCTAGTAGCTATCCTTAATTCTCTCATCTCTTGAACCAATTCAGTATTTTCCAGATCAAAAAAAAAAGAAATGACCCCCCTCGAATCCCTTCGGGTTGTGAGACACATTAAAATTCCATAATATATTCCATAATATAAGATGAGTCCCGAAAATGAAAATAAAGAAAAAATTGGGGGGTCAAAGTCCAACTTCTTGAAAAAAAAAATTATGTTATAGAAATAGGTTATAGAATTATTCTAATTATTGTAATCGTTCTGAAGATGAAGATAGTATCCGCCCCTGCACAATAATGATCCATATATGATATATCATATATGTGGGGACACGTACATGCTTAATGAAAAAATGCGGATATGGTCGAATGGTAAAATTTCTCTTTGCCAAGGAGAAGACGCGGGTTCGATTCCCGCTATCCGCCTATAGTGAAGTAATGTAATAGGCGAAATGATTCGGTAGAGTTTACTACAACTACAATAGTGTAATGGTTCTATCTTCTCTTCCTACTTCTTTTCCTCCGATCCAAAAAGAAAAATAGTTATTAATGACTAGTTAACAGAGTCAGACCTAAAAAAAAGATCGATATTGCGGAGACGGGATTTGAACCCGTGACCTCAAGGTTATGAGCCTTGCGAGCTACCAAGCTGCTCTACCCCGCGTTGAAGAGAAGAGACGGGAACTAACAGACAAACGAGGATGGAATGTGCCCCTCTACCATATCTATACAAATAGAATAGTCCATTTATACAGAATGGTAAAGGGAGCTCTCTATGATCGATGGTCATAGAGATCAATAGAAACATGAAGAGATAGTTTGATCCTTACCAGCTTGATCTTGTTGCACCTGGTAACAAACATGCATGAACCATTTCACGGAGTATGTGTCCAGATAACCCAAAGTCTCGATAGTTAGCTCTCGGTCTTCCGGTCGAAAAACAACGTCGATGAAGACGTGTAGGTGCACTATTACGCGGTGAGGATTGTAATTTTCCATGAATTTCCCATTTGTCACTCAACGACGGAACTTTTTTGATTTCCTTTTTTGAGGATCGACGAATCAAATGATATTTCTGTTCTAATCTCTGCCTCTTCTTCTCCCTCTGAATCAAACTTTTCCTTGCCATAATGGTTCAGTTCCTATTATTATCAATGATACAAGTCGAATCCTAGATGTAGAAATATAAGAAGGTGGACCACCTTCTCCATCGAACAAAATTAGATTGTCGACGATAGAACATATCAAAAAATGAATTAACCAAATTTGCCTGATGTAGAGGCAATCAAGAAAGCTGCGTAAGTGAATATATAACCTACCGAAAAGTGGGCTAATCCAACCAATCTTGCTTGCACAATGGATAGAGCCACCGGTTTATCTCTCCATCGAATCAAATTAGCCAAAGGTGTGCGTTCGTGAGCCCATGCTAAAGTTTCAATTAATTCCTGCCAATATCCACGCCAGGAAATTAAGAACATAAACCCGGTAGCCCAAACAAGATGTCCAAATAAGAACATCCACGCCCATACGGATAAACTATTCATACCAAAAGGGTTATATCCGTTGATAAGTTGTGAAGAGTTTAACCATAGGTAATCTCTTAACCACCCCATCAAATAAGTGGAAGATTCATTAAACTGTGAAACGTTACCCTGCCATAATGTGATGTGCTTCCA